CGTCCTGTAGTAAGAGGAGTCGTTATGAACCCTGTAGACCATCCCCATGGGGGTGGTGAAGGGAGGGCCCCAATTGGTAGAAAAAGCCCAACAAATAAATGGGGCTTTCCTGCACTTGGAAGAAGAAGTAGAAAAAGGAATAAATATAGTGATAATTTGATTATTCGTCGACGTAGTAAATAGGAGAGAAATTTGAATTAGTTTCTTCGTCTTTAAATAAAAAAAATAGGAGTAATTAACCGTGACACGTTCACTAAAAAAAAATCCTTTTGTAGCGAATCATTTATTAAGCAAAATTGATAAGCTTAACACAAAGGAAGAAAAAGAAATAATAGTAACTTGGTCCCGGGCATCTACCATCATCCCCACAATGATTGGCCATACTATTGCTATCCATAATGGAAGAGAACACTTGCCTGTTTATATAACAGATCGTATGGTAGGCCACAAATTGGGAGAATTTGCACCTACTCTAAATTTCCGGGGACATGCAAAAAACGATAATAGATCTCGTCGTTAATAATGATTAATAATAAATAAATAGAGATGCTTATCCTTCATTAATGCAGAGGTAAAACTTATGAGAAAAAAAAAAAAGTCGCTGACTGAAGTATCTGCTTTAGGCCAATATATACCTATGTCTGTTCACAAAGCGCGAAGAGTAATTGATCAGATCCGTGGACGTTCCTATAAAGAAACGCTTATGATACTCGAACTTATGCCTTATCGAGCATGTTATCCTATTTTTAAATTGATTTATTCCGCAGCAGCAAACGCTAAACACAATAGAGGGTTCGAAAAAGAAGATTTAATAGTTTGGAAAGCGGAAGTCAACAAAGGAACTACCAGGAAAAAATTAAAACCTCGAGCTCGAGGGCGTAGTTATCTGATAAAAAGACCCACTTGTCATATAACTATTGTATTGAAAGATATATCCTACTATAAAAAAACATATGAAACATTAGATAATCGAGAAAAGTATTTACCTAGCAATTTCCGTTTAAAATCTAGTGGGGCAATATGGGACAAAAAATAAATCCACTTGGTTTCAGACTTGGTACAAGCCAAAGTCATTATTCCATTTGGTTTGCACAACCAAAAAATTATTCTGAGGGTTTACAAGAAGATCAAAAAATAAGGGATTGTATCAAGAATTATGCTCAACAAAATATGAGAACATCCTCCGGTGTCGAGGGAATTGCACGGATAGAAATTCAAAAAAGAATTGATCTGATCCAGGTCATAATCTATATGGGATTCCCCAAGTTATTAATAGAAAATAGACCACGAGGCATCGAAGAACTACAGATGAATGTACAAAAAGAATTGAATTCTGTGAACCGAAAACTCAACATTGCTATTACAAGAATTGCAAAACCTTACAGACACCCTAATATTCTTGCGGAATTTATAGCCGGACAATTAAAAAATAGGGTCTCTTTTCGAAAAGCGATGAAAAAAGCTATTGAACTAACTGAACAGGCTGATACAAAAGGAATTCAAATACAAATTGCAGGACGTATCGACGGAAAAGAAATTGCACGTGTCGAATGGATCAGAGAAGGTAGAGTTCCCCGCCAAACCATTCGCGCCAAAATTGATTATTGTGCCTATACAGTTCGAACTATATATGGGGTTTTAGGTATCAAAATTTGGATATTTATAGACGAGGAATAGAATAATAAGCCTTTACTTGTCTTTTCCTTATATCCAAGACGTAACAAAAAAGAAAAATGATCAATTCTAATTCTATAAGGTTGAATAAAAATTAAATTGACCCCCTTTTGACCGAATTGCTATGCTTAGTGTGTGACTCGTTGGTTTTTGTTAGGATTAAGATAAAATATTAACAAACCATAATATGAACTAATAACTAACTCATCACTTCAAATTATCTGGATCCAAGGAAGCAGTCAAGATATGATTGATATGTTGGTCTTATCATTGCAGCAACTGAATTCGCTTTGGCATAAACAAAAGAAAAAGCAATCCGATTATGAGTTGTAAACGAAAGGGTGTGGATAAACGGAAGGTGAGAGAAAGATATAAAAATCTATCAATGATATATAATTCCAATATGTAAGGTCTATGAATCCTCTCAAAAAGGGCAATGTAATAAAGCATCAATACAGATTCATCTAGCATTATACGAATCTCTTCGTAGCACAAAAATAAGGAGCCTCGAGCCAATAAAGACTAAGAACGTTGACTCAAAATAAAGTAAAAGCTCCGTTGTCAAATTCAGGCCTAACCATTAATCAAGAAGCGCTGGGAACGATGGAACCTGTGAATACAGAAGATTCAATTGAAAATGAATACACATGATTCAGCGGGCGGGATGGCGGAATAAACCAAAGACCAATTCATCTATTCTGAGAAGTCATGAACTAACCCTACAACAGAAATAGATATTGAAAGAGTAAATATTCGCCCGCGACATTTTTTTCTTATTGAATTGCTAAAATATAGGCGATCTGATACGAGAAAAGCGAAAAGAAAA